ATCTTTTATTTTCTTTTGAAAAAACGTAAATAGATTTCTTCTGAGTAATGAGAAGACTATTCAAATTATGATATTCGTGAAGAAAGAACCGCAATAAATGTAAAAAAGGAACATCTTGAATCCAACATTGAAGAATTTGAACCAAGATTTCCATATGTATGGGATGAGGTATTAGTATATCTGAGACATAATTTAAATGTGATAATTTGTCCTCTAAAAAGGGAAAAATGGAATGAATTGATCGTAAATTATGATATTTTGGTATTTCTTTTTCTTCGAAATAAGATACTAATCGCAACGAGAATGGAATTTCTACAATAATTGCAAAACTTTCTGATATCATTTGAGAATGAAAATGAGAAAAAAAAAAATGATTGTGGTTGTATCCAACGAATCGATTTTGATTAGAATCATTAACCAAAGAAATCAAAAAATTCTGTTGATAGATTCGAGTAATTAAACGTTTTACAAGTACTAAACTAGATTTATTGTCATAACCAAAAACTTCCACAGGTTCGTAAAAAACCGAACCATTTAACCCATGATTATGAGCAAGTGCATAAATATATTCCTGAAAGAGTAGCGGATATAGGAAGTGTTGTTGCCGAGATCTATCCTTTTCTAAATATCCCTGTAATTCTTCCATTGACTTACATTTTTTCTACTTGAAACAAAAACAGTAGGCATTTCTTGGGTTATCAAATTATACATAGTGCAATATGGTCAGAACAAGGTATGTATTATGTACAAAAAAATATATATACCCCGGAAACGGAAAGTCCAATCAACAGATCTTTTTCCTCTCCCCTTCTATCTAATGGGTTTATCCTCGTTATAATTATTAGAGGTTCAAAAATCTTTTATTTTTGCAACCCGATCGCTCTTTTGACTTTGGAACAAATTCTTTTTGTCAGTATACTGTTTCTTCTACACATTCGTTTCCAATCTATAATAGAGAATAGTTAGGATTAAAAAGAAAAAAAAAAGAATCAAAGGACCACTCACAGGAGAACCTTTTCCCGCATCAGGCACTAATTTTTTTTAACGTCTAATTAGATCGGGTAATTATTCAAATAAAGAATAGAAGCTCGTTGCTTTTTTTTACCAGAATTGGAGCCGTAGGGCTCTATCCATTTATTCACTAAACCCAACTGTAAATGTGAATTTTTTTTTGTCTTCCTCCTAAAATAAAAACAAAATTTTGGAATGATCTGGTAAGGATTGACTCAAAATTCTACTAAAAAAAATAGGAATCTAATAAGAAATTAAGAAATTCCATTTTCTTCTTATTATTACGACATGCTGTTTTTTCCATCCATTACCTTTCAGGATCAGTCGCGGTTTTATAGACTCTACCAATAGTCTGGACGAATTAGTTGCTTCATCCAAATGTGTAAAAGATCATAGTCGCACTTAAAAGCCGAGTACTCTACCGTTGAGTTAGCAACCCAGATAAATATGATTTGTAGATACGATCGAAATAAAAAAATAAATTGAATTGCACTGTACAACTACGTCAAAACATTGAACTAACAAGAAATAGAGGAAAGATTTTATGATCAATTCTAAACACCAAAATAGCAAAATGAATGGATCGGATTAAAAAATAAAAAACAATGGATTCCAAATAGAAATATCCAAATTTACAGACCGCCCATTTTCTCAAAATTTTTGATTTTCGTTAAGAAAATACATCTTGCATATGTATAACAGTAAATTCGGCAAACCCATCATTTGACTGAAGTAAAGGAAAACAAAATTAGGGGTCGGAATAAACAGATCCGCTTATCTACGATCGAATTATATTTGTTCGATACAACATTGTCAATATGAATGGAAAACAAATTCAATTTAATTAATAATTAATTAAGTATTGTATTTAAGTATTAAGTAAATCAAATAAGAACTCGTGTTGGATTGGCACAACATAAATAAGAAATTTAGATGAAAAAAAAAAAATAAGGAAAAGGTAGAGAAAAAGTATGAATACAACAAGAAAAGAGCAAATTTTGAGTAACTAATTGTCCCAAATAGATACTAGTTACCTTTTCTTTTTTATTTATTAAAAGAAATTTTGTTTTTATTTTTCTTTATGAAGGTCTTTCTTTAACTTTAAATAATTCTGCCTTCCTTAAAATATCATGAACAGTTCCTGTAGGTTGAGCACCTTTTTCAAGGAAATAACGAATGGCAGGAACATTTAAATAAGTTTGATTCTGTATCGGATCGTAAAAACCCACTTTTTGAAGATCTCTTCCTTCTCTTCGGGATCGAACATCAATTGCAACGATTCGATAGATCGCTCATTGGGATAGATGTAGATAAATAATACCCCCCCCCTAGAAACGTATAGGAGGCTTTCTCCTCATACGGCTCGAGAAAAAATGATTCTAATATTTCTGTATATTCTGTATATAATGGCAAATAGATCCATAAAATCATGAAGTCGACTATAATTTGAGTCGTTTTTTGTTCTTACTTACAGATACAGAAAAAAAGAAATATCATTCGTACTCATAACTCAAGTTGGGCAATTCTTAAAAAGTGCGAAGGTAACTCTTTAGACATTTCTTGAGTCGTCTCTAACCTCTTTTGTTTGTCTCGTCTCGAATCTATTTTTCTTCTTCATTATAATAAAATTAAATAAAATTATTGAGACAATTGAAAATAGTGTTTCCTTGTTCCGGAATCCTTTCTCTTTACTTTGTAAAATCATTAGGTTTAGACATTACTTCGGTGATCCTTATTCCTTTTCAAAATGGCAGCAACATACCTTTTGTTTTTTGTTATTTCTTTCTATGAATAATACGAAAGATTTATTATAATACACTTTTCATTTTAATCGAAAAAGTTTTACCAATTTCGACAAATTTTACTTTTTTATTTTATTTCAAACTTGTTCGAATTTTAACCCTTCGATTTCTATATTGAGGATATATTTACAAAGTTGGTCTAACTTATTAATTGTTACTAACCCTAGATTCTTCCCCCCGAGAAATGAATCAATACTTTTTGTTCGAGCTCCATTATGTACTATTCCTATTTACCAACCCAACACAAATTAGGTTCCTAGCAAGAACAGAACAAACTATGTCGATTCAAGAGCATCTTCATTCCTATAGAAAATGGTGGATGTAAGAATCCACAACGAATCATGTCCTTCAAGTCGCACGTTGCTTTCTACCACATCGTTTCAAACGAAGTTTTACCATAACATTCCTCTGATTAAATTTCGAACCGGTATGGAATTGATTCAATATGGAATCATGAATAGTCATTGGCTCAAATGAAACAGATTTCTAAAAAAGACGAATAAACGCGTTTACTTAAGTCTTATTTACATCTTCAACAGATTGTTCGGGATGATGAATCATAAAAAGGATCATCCCCCCTTTTTTTTTTTCGAATACATAATGAAAAAGTAATGAAAAAGTAAAGGCCTTTACTTAATAGAATAATTGAATAGATTTGCAATTCCGGAACAAAATCAGTTAGTAACCAAATATAAGCTATTCCGATGACTCGAAAAGGTCGGAAGTCTCTCTATAATATAGATTTTTCACACTTATTCAAGTACCAAGGGTTCACAAAAATGAAGATTCAAATCGTTTTTTGTTTTCGTGAGTATGGAATAGAAGAGTGTCAGATAAAAGTCGTTATTCTTTCTTTCATCTGAAAGAGAAAATAAGAATCAAGAATAAGAGGAATCTAATCTTTTCATACCCATCATATACAACGAACAATTGTTACTGGGAGTAATCATGGATATTTAAAGGATCACAGATCCTTTTGACTTAACCAAGGGAAGGGGCTGCTGTTACTGAAATAGAACAATACAATAATAATACATAATATCTATTATACAGCATACAGACCTATTTTGTTTTACTTCAGATTCAAGAATCTTTCCTCCAATTCCATAAAAATGGAATATATCAATTTTCATCCATCCAATCATTACATTATATTGATTTCCAATTATTCAATTGAATAAGCTAAAATACAAAAAAAGAAAATGGGATCCAGATCCATTTATTTTTACTATTTTTTCCTTAGAAGTTTTTAGACGAACGATGAAATGCAATTAATACAAAAAACTACGTAATCTTTAGTCTCCACATAAAGTGTGGAATTGGGATACACCATTTATTTTCTTTAGGCTTTCCTTGGGGAATGGAATAGAAAAAAAAGGTTTTTTTTTCTATTTCAATTAAGAATGCACCATGTGCGAATTCCCATTTCACGGGTATGGAACACAAGGTTTCCCTAAGTAACTAACTTCAATATGAATATGAGTATGAGCATACTCTGAATGGGAATGATCCACCTCCAATTCTTTTTTGAATTCCAAATTCAAAGAAATATTTGTATTTCTACCCGTACATTGAATTCAGAACAAAGAAGGGGTTGGGTCACACATTATATATATCCAATATCCAAGCAAGATTAAACAGAAAATTGTTAAAGAGAAGAATCTTTCGTTTCTGATGGAGACGATCTGGGACGGAAGGATTCGAACCTCCGAATAGCGGGACCAAAACCCGTTGCCTTACCGCTTGGCCACGCCCCATTTAGATTTATATTCGACACTAATAAAGACTAATATTGGTATTGGTCATTCGTCAATCCCAGCCCAAATACATATGAAATACATTGTTGCTAGGATTCAACACATGCAAATATAGAATCACAAAAAATTATTGATCAAATTATTGATCATTACATAAAATTCAATTAAGATATTGTACGAAACTATAATTCCTTGTATTCTCATTTGAGAATGAAAGGAAAGATTTTTGATTTGGGAGAGTTCGAAGAAAAAGAAGGATTTTTTGACCCGCCTTTTTATTTTTCCTTCATAAAAAGAACTCAACCAAAATCCAATTTTCTAATCTACAAGAATGAAATGTTTGTTATGCTTAATATCTTTAGTTTAATCTGTATCTGTCTTAATTCCACCCTTTATTCGAGTAGTTTTTTCTTCGCTAAATTGCCGGAGGCTTATGCCTTTTTCAATCCAATCGTAGATTTTATGCCTGTCATACCTCTACTATTTTTTCTATTAGCTTTTGTTTGGCAAGCTGCTGTAAGTTTTCGATAAAATTTTGAATACTCTGCATAATTCATGATTTATTCGAAAAAATAAATTCTAAAATAAAAATTGATAAGATCAGATAAGTTTTATATTATGAACCCTCGATTCAAAAATAGAAATTCTTGTATATTGAATTGAATGACCGCGGTGATAAATTTGGATCAACTTATTTCCTCGTTCTGACATTCCAGTAAACAAGGACTTTCGAAGAACCCACAATACCCAATAACGGATATGGCCAAACATTTTTGGTAATGAAGGAATCAGAACCTTTCTTTTCTTAACCTTTCTTTTCTTATTACCTTATTACAAAGTAGAAAGAAATTTGTTGAAAATTACTTTTTTTTTTCAAGATTCAAGAAAAGACTTCATTTTGGGGGTGTTATGCCAAAATAACGTATGTGATAAAAAATAGGCAATCTATTTCCTTTTTCCCCAAAAAATAATCTTGGAGATTGTGTAATGCTTACTCTCAAACTCTTCGTTTACACAGTAGTGATATTTTTTGTTTCTCTCTTCATCTTCGGATTCTTATCTAACGATCCGGGCCGTAATCCTGGACGTGAGGAATAAAAAATGTTGAGTTTTCTTTATTTTTTTTTTTTTTTTATTCCATACATTTAACATTTACCTATGATGAAAAAAAAAAAGGATCCCATTTTTTCAAATTTGAAAGTCTGAAGTGATCAGAGGGAACGGAGAGAGAGGGATTCGAACCCTCGGTACAAATAACTCGTACAACGGATTAGCAATCTGCCGCTTTAGTCCACTCAGCCATCTCTCCCAATTCAAAATTGAATTTTTTTTTATTTTTATGTGATGTGAAGTAAAAAGATTGAAACAAAAAAAAACTTCGTTTTCTTTTTTTAATTATTTATTAGTAATAATTTATTATAAGATAGGATAAAGTAACGATAATAATATAAAAATAATAGAAATAATATATTTGAATAATATATTCAAAACAAATTTGAAATTCTATATTAAAATGGATACGATATCTACGAATTTGATCAGTAATTCAATTTAGATAATGATTCGAAACAGAGATCTTATCCCCGATAGAATAGATATAGACAGAATCCCTTACTTCATTTCTTTAATTTTGTAAGAAAGGTCCATTCCCCCGGCCTGGTTAAGTACTGGCCGGGCCATTACATTATTTCTTTTTTTGTTCTGATAAATCATTTCATAGATCAAACAATTTAATTATGTATGATTTGATATCAAATCAAAAATTCTTGGTTGTTATTGAAGCAACAAAGAAAATGTCTATCCCCAGTCCTATGATAGAAGTGCCATTTCTTATTTCTTAGTGGTTAGTATTATTAATACTATACTAATAACTAATAATAATAATAAGAATACTATTAATACTATAGAATAAGAATATGAAAGAATATTTTTCACATTCTTATCATTCTTATTAAATATATAAATATAAGTATTTTTTTCTCAATTTACTTAATTACTAACCGGAAAAGAACACATACATATAACAATTAATATTAAACAATATCAAATAATATTAAACAATATCAAAAATGAAACACACATATGTTATAACATATATAACATAACTCATTTACTTGTTCAAGGGACAAGCTTTATTTTATTTGAACATTTGAAATCCAATTGATCCGATTGATCCCAATTCAAATCAAATTCATAGGATCTGGCAGTTGAAGGGGAAGTTGAAAACGAAAAACGAAATGCGGAATTCATCATTTTTATGGTCCATCTTTAATAAATCCCTAGATTCGGAATGTCAGTAATGACTTCCAGCAAATGAAAAAGATGACTTTTCATTTTATTATATTAATTATAAATTATATATATATATTTCATTTGATTATATATTGTATATATATATATAAATTATATTTCATTATATTATGAATTAGGATCAAGTATGATCAAGTCAAGTTTTATTTAAATAAGCTGCTTTCTATTCTTCGCCTATTTTTTTCAAGTACCTCCAGCGAGACGAAGTGCCAACACTAGAATTTTCATGAGTCTGATGCTATCTTAATTGTATCTAATTCCTTTGCTCATTCCTTTGTTCGACAAAGGGTTCATTCATATATAATAATGGAGATATGTAGCGGGTATAGTTTAGTGGTAAAAGTGCGATTCGTTTGATTAATAACTTAAATAGTTAAGGGATCTTTCGGTTTTTTCATATTCCGATCAAGATCAAAAAAACTTTATTTCTTAAATTGAAAAGGTTGAATCCTTTTTCCCTCAATAGCATATTTGAGGAAGACTATACATTCTCACGATTTATATCCAAGGGTCAATTCGAAATTGAATAAAAAATGGGATTATGGAATCGCGAAGCATAATTTTTTTTTATTTCAATTGGATCAAATCTTCCAATTGAATGAGTATGAGTAAAGGATCTA